GAAAAACACCATCGGATTTCAAAGTCGCACGATCTAATTCAAAAATTTCACCCAATTGAGCGCGTCTAGCATATTTTTTCACAGTAGCAGGATCACTATAACTGACTCCATTGAGTTCGCCGCCATAGAACTCAACGGTTACACCTACTTGTTCAACACTATACTTCGATTCTGCCCTTCTAAAAGGAACATCAGCTCTAACAATTCCGTCGCCGTCTACCAAAACAACTGGAAATGTTTCAAAAAAAGTAGGCATACGACGTACAAAAAGCTCACGCCCTTCTTTATCTCTAAAGATAGGGTGTCCTAACCACCCAACCGCTATTCCATCTCCATTATCCATTGAGCCTGCCCTGAATAATCCTCCTTTTGCCGGATTATTGCCGATATAATCATAAAAAGCTAATTTTTCAGGAATTTTAGACCAGGCTTCTGAGAAACTTTGATTTTCTGCTAGCCCGGCGCTAACTCTTCGATATATCTCTTGCTGGAAGTAACCCTGATCCCATTGATAACGAGTGGGACCAAATAATTCAATGGGGGTAGTTGCTGAACCATACCACATAGTTCCAGCAACAACAAAAGCTGCAAAAAAGACAGCCGCGATACTACTGGAGAGTACGGTTTCAATATTTCCCATACGCAATCCTTTGTATAGACGTTGTGGTGGTCGGACGCTAAGATGGAATAGACCTGCTAATATGCCCAATGTACCTGCTGCAATATGATGAGAAGCTATTCCTCCTGGAACAAAAGGATCAAAACCTTCCACGCCCCACGACGGATTTACAGGTTGTACTTTTCCCGTTAGTCCATAAGGATCGGACACCCATATTCCAGGACCGTACAAGCCTGTTACATGAAATGCACCAAAACCAAAGCAAGCCACCCCGGAGAGAAATAAATGAATTCCAAAGATCTTGGGCAAATCCAAAGAAGGTTTTCCTGTCCGTTCATCACAAAATATTTCTAGATCCCAATAGACCCAATGCCAGATAGCTGCCAAAAAGCATAAGCCAGAAAACACAATATGTGCCCCAGCTACACCTTCGTAACTCCAAATCCCCGGATTCGTTACAGTCCCTCCTGTGATACTCCAACCTCCCCATGAATTGGTTATTCCTAAACGAGTCATGAAGGGTATAACGAACATACCCTGTCTCCACATTGGATCAAGAACAGGGTCAGAAGGATCAAAAACTGCTAATTCATACAGAGCCATCGAGCCCGCCCAACCAGCAACCAGAGCTGTATGCATTATATGAACGGAAAGCAACCGGCCGGGATCATTCAATACAACGGTATGAACACGATACCAAGGCAAACCCATGGAAAATACCCCTTTATCAAAGAAAAATAGACATTACGTAACTTTATTGCATTGGAAAAGACTATACTATGACTATCCTATGGACCTCCCTTGTTCAGTGGATTATTTCCTAACAAGGGTTAGGTTAATATTTATTCTATTCTGTTCGTAATAATGGAAAAATTCTGTTCGTAGGAACAAAGAGAAGCAGATTTATTCTATACTCGATAAGTACCAATACGCAATGGGGGGTTGATACCATTTTCTATGAGTAAATGCGTCCATCCTTATTTATCATTAGAAGGCCCTATTCGTAAAAATTTTCCTTTATTTATTTTGTCTTTCTTTCTGAATTTTTCGAATCTATGGATAAAATAAATATGATAAAGCCAATATTATAAAGACAATAAAACCATATTGTTACGTTTCCACATCAAAGTGAAATATAGTATTTTAGTTCTTTTTTCTTTCAATTCATGCCTATTGGTGTTCCAAAAGTACCTTTCCGAAGTCCTGGAGAGGAAGATGCATCTTGGGTTGACGTATAGTGCGACTTGTCAGATATATTGGGTCATATGGGATTTCCCCGTTATCTCCCCCGATCGAGATATCCTCTGTTTCGCCCAAGAAAGAGAAATTGAATCATCAAAAAATTGGAGCGTGAAGTGCAATTAGATGCATTGTTTGGGGGGATTCATAGTACTATTATCAATTAGAATAATTTATGGTTGGCTTTGGTTGGACTAAGAAAATGAAGTATCCAGGCTCCGTTTAGAAAAAACCCAATTGGTGATATATCTATGATTACTACATGTATCATAAATTATTCCTGTTTGTTATTTGTAAAGTCATAACAAAAAGAAATGGTGATGGGAAGATTTGTCCTATATGTGCAAATCCAAATCGGGCGGATCTTTACCCGGAGTAGAGCATAAACCTAAAAAGATGAAAGAGACCCATTCAGGAACAAGAAAATACCATCGTGATTTGGATTGAATCTCGATGAAACAATACATCAATGAGAAGTTAATTCGATAAGTTTATTGACTTTTTTCTATTATAAGGAAGAAAGAAAAGAAGTCAAAATTAGTCTTTATTGAAAAATCGAAGAAAAAGCCCTTTCATTAGAAGTTAGAAAAAACCTGATATGAAAAAGAATAGGAAAAAAGAAAGAGGACTGGAATCTATACA